AAGGGTCAAAGACTTACCCGGCGTTAGGTATCACATCGTTAGAGGAGCCTTAGATGCTGTAGGAGTGAAGGGTCGTAAAAAAGGGCGTTCTAGTGCGTTGCAGAACATTGTCACAACTTGTATCACCGCGACGATTCCGTATCAGTTGCTCTGATATGTTAAATGTGTAGCCGACCCAGCATTGCCAGGGGACTAAAGCCTGCTACTACGAAGATTGATTACTATCCGTCTATTTGTGTGGAACAACTTGGTGTCTAAGGTGTTTTGCTCCGGTAGGTTAAGTTTAGTTTTACCCGAACTCTCACCTAAAAAGTCTCTTCCCTTTGGAACAGGTTCGGATTACGACTACGGATATTCGACGGAGACTTCGTATACATCTACCGGTTGGATCAAGAAACCTACGGACATTACTAGTAAGACAACTGAATTGCAAGATTTTCCCTTTCCATACCTATTTCTTCTCTCCGCGGAAAAGAAGGAAACGGATGCTCAATGTGCAATGAGTAAATATGATTTGCGTAATAGGAGGAAAAATTAGTTGAGAATCATTTGGGTAGTTTTTATTCAATCATATGGAAAGCTGTATTCGACGAAAGTCGCACGTGCAGTTTGGGGGGAGATCCCCCACTAACCGGTGGATCCACTCTACAATATGGAGTAAAGAAGCCGAAATAGTAGCTTAAGATACCGCTGGAAAAAGGAGAAATTGAGTGAAGTCTGACATAGTTGTAAACTCGTGTACATCGGAGCAGTGTAGTGAACAGAATTAGAAATATCGAGTCGGATCCAATTTATCGCAATCGATTAGTAAACATGCTAGTTGATCGTATTCTGAAAAACGGAAAAAAATCACTAGCTTATCAGATTTTTTATCAGGCTATGAAGCGGATTAGATAAAAAACAAGTAGGAACCCACTGTCTGTCCTTCGACAGGCAGTGCGTGGGGTAACTCCCGATGTAGTCACGAAAACCAGACGTGTAGGTGGATCAACTTATCGAGTTCCCGTTGAAGTAGTACCTGCAGAAGGAAAAGCTTCGGCCATCCGGTGGTCATTGGTCGCGTGTCGAAAACGCTCAGGTCGAAGTATGGCTTTAAGATCGAGTGATGAATTGATGGATGCCGCCAGAAATTCCGGTAGTGCCATACGAAAAAGGGAGGAGACTCATAAAGTTGCGGAAGCTAACAAAGCTTTTGCCCACTTCCGCTAGTTCAGATTCGTTCCAATCCGCAACGAAAAGATTGTGGATTGGAACCGGGGCGTAAGGGAAATCAAGAAACGCCACGCAGAAATTGATGAGTGAGGGGTTGGCGACTATTTTCTCCTCGGCTTGTTAATTATTGCAATTTTTCTAATCTGATACGGTGGTCAATGCGAAGTTGCGAAGTGCTTCGTCTGCGAAAAGGCTTGACGAAGGATTAGTTTCTCAAAGACCAAAATTGATTGGGGGCGCGCATCATGTAGAAGAAAACTTTCATTTTCATTTCCCCCCTTTGTTTTGGGAAATCCATGTTGTGAAATAAGTGACAAAAAATTTTGAGATACGGAGAAGAAGCCCCTGTATCTAGGAATTTTAGAGACTCAACCAATTTTGGTTGACATAGATAGGTTTTCGTGATACACTATGGATTAACAGGCTTAACAGCCTGGGGAATCACCAACTCCTTTTCGAAAACCAAAAATTACCATGACCGCAACTTTAGAACGACGCGAAAGCGCAAGCCTATGGGGTCGCTTCTGCGACTGGATCACCAGCACCGAAAACCGTCTTTACATCGGATGGTTCGGTGTCTTGATGATTCCCACCCTACTAACCGCAACCTCTGTATTCATCATTGCTTTCGTCGCAGCTCCCCCTGTAGATATTGACGGCATCCGCGAGCCCGTCTCCGGTTCTTTGCTATACGGTAACAACATTATCTCTGGCGCTATCATCCCCACTTCTGCAGCTATTGGGTTACACTTCTACCCAATCTGGGAAGCAGCTTCTGTCGATGAATGGCTTTACAATGGTGGTCCTTACGAACTGATCGTTCTTCACTTCCTACTTGGTGTAGCTTGCTACATGGGTCGCGAATGGGAACTAAGCTTCCGTTTAGGTATGCGTCCTTGGATTGCTGTCGCTTACTCAGCTCCAGTCGCAGCTGCTGCCGCCGTCTTCTTGATCTACCCAATTGGTCAAGGAAGTTTCTCCGACGGTATGCCTCTGGGTATTTCTGGTACTTTCAACTTCATGATCGTATTCCAAGCTGAGCACAACATCCTTATGCATCCCTTCCACATGTTGGGTGTAGCTGGCGTATTCGGCGGCTCTCTATTCAGTGCTATGCATGGTTCTTTGGTAACTTCTAGTTTGATTAGAGAAACTACTGAGAATGAGTCTGCTAATGCAGGTTATAAGTTTGGTCAAGAAGAGGAAACTTACAACATCGTAGCTGCTCACGGCTACTTCGGTCGTCTGATCTTCCAATATGCCAGCTTCAACAATTCCCGTTCTCTACACTTCTTTCTAGCTGCCTGGCCCGTAGTAGGTATCTGGTTCACCGCCTTAGGTATCAGCACCATGGCATTCAACTTGAATGGTTTCAACTTCAACCAATCCGTGGTTGACAGCCAAGGTCGTGTCATAAACACCTGGGCTGATATCATAAACCGCGCCAACCTAGGTATGGAAGTCATGCATGAACGTAACGCTCATAACTTCCCCCTAGACTTAGCTTCTGTTGAAGCCCCTTCTATAAGCGGATAATATCCGTCTGGTTATGCAGCACAACTGGATGCCAAACCCTTCAACTTCGGAAGGTAGGGTTTGGTGTCCAATGAGATGAGAAGTGAAGGTTCGTACGGTGGAACGAAAGGAGAGGAAGATAATGGCCTGTCACAAGCTCACGGTCACCAGTCCTCAACCTTGAATTGAGGAGGAGGAATAGTTGAAATATCCTTACGGGACGGGATTTAATAACTCGAGAAAGTCTCCATTTCGATTCGCTGAATGCTTGCAACCCTTCAATCTCTTGAGTAGGAGGACTTGGGAGTACACTCCCCACTTCACGGATTCCTTGTTGTCTTGTTATATACATGCAGTTAATACGGATGTGTATCAATCGAAGAATCTATCTAGCTTAACGGATGGATCTTGTTTACATTCGGGGAGACCCTCACCTGGGGCGGACGTAGCCAAGTGGATCAAGGCAATGGATTGTGGATCCATCACGCGCGGGTTCAATCCCCGTCGTTCGCCCATCCGGGTAATTCAATACTACCGCTCTGCCTGCTCGGAGCGGGGAAGATTTGTTGAGGTGGATGGGGTATATGCGGGTCTCTTCAACAATGACATTTGAAAATTCCCGATTTCGTTACAGTTTCGGATGCGACTATTTACATTACAGAAATAACCAGACTCGTTTGATAGATTTCTTCCTTCCCATCTTGAAATTTCCAAAATTTTTGGTATAATAAATATGGGAAATAGATGGATAAATAGTCTCGTAATTAATATGGAAGGAAGAACTATGGTGAAAGAAGTAATAAGAGGAAGAGGAAGAGTAGGAGTAAGAGGCCCAGATTCTTCACCTGAACTTTGGGACTTCTCAGAAGTCGATGCATCAAACTACTTATCCGAATCATTGAAAAACCAACATCTCGGAGAACTTGTAGCTAGTCCAGCTTCCACTGCTGAACCTTTCATCAGATTATCTGACTTGTGACTTCTGAGTTCACTGTTTTCATGCAATCTGCGTCATTCAGTAATGAGGGGTAGTAGCATCACTCTGGAGATGCCGATGTCGCCAACGATACCAATTTCTATGCATCGCCTGAGTGACAAAAATTCGATCGAGAGAAGTTTTGTATCAGCGAAAGTCATTAGTGGAGGTGACGGAATAAGGAAGAAACAAGCGGGAAATTTTGGTAATTTCTCCCACGACTGCTTTCCCCGATTCGAAAGATTTTTCCCTGTTGAAAGAAATAGGAAGAGGGGAGTACCGGCCTCCTACTACTTAGGTTCGAACAAAGATATTTCAATTTCCGCAGGTTCCTCCTCCAGGGAGAAAAAAATTCGTTATGATGTCATGACTCCCTCGGTTTCCAGTAGATGGAAGGCACGCATGACGCGGGATTCCCTCCCATTTGGCGGGGATATATTCGAGGATGAAACTGAAGGGATTCAAGTGGTTCGTGGAGATAGGTATCTAGAAAATTTTTTTAGGTTTTTCAAATCCTATAACCAGTTGGTAGTCCCCAGGAACGGAAATGACTGCTACCAAAACAATTTTGATTCGTCGCTTCTTCAGAAAATTCGTGACAAGCAAGATCTGGATCAGTTACTAGCAATACGGCTGAGAAACGATTCGTTAAGTCCCGTAGTACTGGACCCCCGTGACGAAGCGCTACTTGAATCCATAGATTCAGCAGATCACCGAGGGGATGGATCGGCATTTTCCTTCGAGCAAGAAGCCTTTTCCAACTTGTCTTCGTCTACGTTTTGTAAGAAAACGATGTCGTCTCACAACTCTCTATCCGGATTAGATTCTGGAAAAGGTAGGGAATACTTTCCCGTTCTACGCGCCTATTCACAAATTAGAAATCAATTAATAAACCGACTAACCGATTTCCTTTCGATAATTGAAAAATCGAACCTTACTCCTGATGGTGAAGTAGTTATTGGCGTCAGTGATAGCATCAAATTCGAGAAAGGATTTTTTCCGTCGAGAATGGAGGAAAATATGCCGTTTACTGAAATATCTGGCAATAAACTTAGGTTAGCAAGTAGCAGATATTTCGACTTCAATGAGATTCTTCCAAACTATTCTGAAGCATCTTCAAAGATACCTAGAGAAACAACTAATCGAAGTGAAAATACTAATTTTTTAAAAAAATTGAAATTGAAAGGAGGTGGGGACCTAGATTCAATCTATTCCCTAGTCAGATTGTATGGGCGAGGTAGAATCATACCTTTCCACTCAACATACATATTTCTTTCTTACGACTACTTCTGCGCGTCATCCGCTGAATATTTCTTCCGAATCAAGTATTGGTTGGATGGCTGGACGAGGAGCGGAGAATACACCAGTGTAACAAGAATTGCAACTGAATAAACGGCATTCAACTGGAAGGATGATGTAGAACATCTATTGAACGAATATGTCACCCTTCAAATTGATGGGTGTAGGAATGCCCAATCAAATGTGCATAGATGGCTCGATGCGACGTGGGGTTTGTCTCCCTCGCCTGTCGGGAAATTCTTGGGAAAGACGATGAAGTACGACTTGGAGGAATTAATTCGTCGTGTGTCAATAATGAGAAACAAGTTACTAGATAATGCTGGTGCCAGTCTCGGCAGTACCAATCGACATACCGAGAAATCTTTTTGCCGATTTCTCAATGTGTTATTTCTTTCCAAAATGATTGTTGCTGAGGTTACTCGCCATAAAGTTATGATAGATACCATTGATTACTGCATTAAGAAATTGGACGATATAGATTTTGAGAAGTTGAACAAAATGGATCCCATTGATCTTGATTTTTTATCAAGTTTATTTGGTGGTTACATTGACGAACAGATACTTTTTGACGAACAGATACTTTTTCTCAAAACAATTCTTGGAGGAAAAAGAAGTTTCTTCACCGAGCCTAAACCGTTAAGAAGTGAAAAATCGGTAGGCTCCTCGACGGCACTAAAACCTGCGTCAAATCCCACTTTTCTTGGGTTGCCTCGCATCGAAGCTATTCGAGCAGGATTCCCGAGTCATGCTCTTTCCATTACGGGGGGGCAATTTTGGAATCTGTTTCTGCATGATTTAAATCGTAAAGTAGGTTCGATTAAGGATATTGGTGAGAGTATTTCAAAAAACATTTCCGGTCAAATGAATAAACTAAACGACTCACCTATACGGAGCCGTGCTGGAGACAACTTCATCAAAAGGGGTTTCTTCAATGGAAGATGCAACAGTAGTTATCTCGACGTGTTAGAAAATTTTTACGTAGGCTCCGACAAGGAAGCCATCTCATCTGATGTCATCTCATTTATTCATCCCCAACTGTCAGATTCGTTATCATCCAATTTCTCGAGACAAACAGCAGGGAAGGTAGCTGGTCACTTACTCACACCAATTCAATTCATTTCGTCTAATCTGCATGAATCTGCAACAGTAGTAACTCGTTTAGATGGACCTCCCAATTCTATTTCGGATCTGAATGGGTTACTGGCAAGTTTGAACTCACCCCCTCGTGAAGCGATAGACTCGTTTCTATCCCCGTACAGTAGTGATGGAGTTCCTTCGAAAGAGGCGTCGGGAAACTCCGACTCGTGGTTGGCTCATCGGCGACCCCAACCTCGCTGGAATCTGGTATTAGATCGAGTCAATTCGGAGAAATTTGTTGAAGATGGATTGGACTCAAGAAATGGTTCCACCAGGAATCGAGTCTATCAAAACGGTTTGTCTATCGGGTATTTCTGGGAACCGGAAGAATTGGATACATCTTATTGGTCGCTAAGATTCTCATTATGCAACGATGTAACATCGAGATTTCCAGTAGAATCAATTGGAGAGGAGGCTCCCTGCGGAGATGCGGGGTTCGCAAATTCATCTACCCGGGAGGAAGCTACCCGCCCGTCCCATTTCACCAATTTTAATGAATTGTCAAAAGATTTGAATAGATATAAGATCTCTTGGATCTTTTGGAGAGACAGTATCGGTGAAAAGTGGGGCTTATTGGGAGATTATATACCTCTGCTTTTTACCCCCACCTGGTGGAGATACCTCCACGATCTAATCAGAGAGACATATCCGGAAGTAGTACTTAAAATAAGTTACGACTCAAATCAGGATCTCCCTAAAATTTCTAAAGGAATTGCTGAGAATTTAGTAGGTGGCGCGAGAGGCTATTTATTTCGAAGTCTGCAAAGGCTAGGATTGAGATTCGAAAACAATTCTATTAATACTACATCATCCGAGATAGATCTTCTTATTCTCGGAAAAATTTCCGATGAAGCGGAGATGTCACATCCAGGAGAATGGTCGGTATCTCAATTTTCCAATAGGCCTATCTTCTACTGCTGCATCCTCTCAATATTATTCGTTCTCGCGTTGTTGAAACATCCTTTGTCTGCCGTTTCGGGTTCCAATTCCTTTCATTCATGGAAACGTTTCGATACTATTGAATATTTAACAGACCCAATGCGTGGATCCTATTTGAAAAAGGTAATGTATTCCCCTCCGACAAGCTAAATGTTAACGAGAGATCTACTAATCCATTCCTTGAATAGATTCTTGAATTGTATAAATAATATAATTTTTTTCCTTCTTGTGAAAAATGAACTTGATTCATGGATATTTCGTAGAGGAAGCTCTGATATTCCAGATAGTGATAAAGAACTACTGACTCAACATTTAGTAACGACTAAGATTATCTACGGGTATGTATCGAAATTGAAATCCAATTATGACTTATTGAGCAACAATATTTCTTATGAACCTTACCCACAAGAAAAATCCAATGTTTTGGCATACCTACTTCAATTCTGGCAAAATGATCTATTGGGTCACAAGATCCATAAGTTGGATCCTGCGGAGAAGTGGGCTTTTTTCGCCCTCGAGAGAAATATTCTATTTTCGGCAACAACAAGACGAAGAGACAGTCTACTAAACATGCCATGTCGTGACATACCTATTTCACTTCAATCGGGATTATTACCATCTAAAGGAATTTTGCTAGTGGGATCTATAGAAACTGGCCGATCTTCTATTATTAGAGATACAGCATTCAACTCCTACTTTCCGGTGGTGAAACTACCATTAAGGAAGTTCATATACAACCGATCCTTTTTTAGTAATGTACGTGGAAATTTTATCTCGAAAGAGAGCGTACACCGATTAAATATCGTCTTTGAAATAGCGAGAGAAATGTCTCCTTGTACGCTATGGATTCAAGATATTCATGAATTGAATATTCATCGTTCGTATAATAAGCTAGAAGCTGATCCCAAATTTTTACTTTGCCAAATATTGAAGAGTATTGGTCACAAGCTCGGCAACTCCAACATCCGCAAGAATGTCGTTATTGCCACGACTCACGTACCTGCGAGGATAGATCCAGCTTCAGTAGCTCCGAATCGGTTAAACTAATTAATAAATTTTCGAAAGTCCAGTGGGCGTCAACGTCAGAAAGAATTGTCAATTCTATTACGTATCAAAGGTTTCGAAATAGAGGCTAATTCGCCTTTCCTCGAGAGTACTGCGTATGGAACTACGGGTTATAGTAGACGAGATTTCTCCTCTTTTGCCAATGAAGCGTTATTAATAGGTACTTCCAGAAGGAAAAAGTTTGTATGTAGCAACGCAATTGGATTAGCTTTGCATAGACAACATTCGACTGTTAGTGACACGGGAAATGGGATGGAATCCAATTCTGAATTGGAAATATCTTCCCACGAGATAGCGGAAGCCACTTCGAAGAATAGTTTGATAGATAGTTATCTCACAAATATTCCATTTATTGGTCGTGACGCGTTAAAAATGCGATTTTATTATTTATCTAACTGGTATGTGGAACCTTCAATAACCGAATCAACAATTGATGAATTCACTACATTTTCGCATCTCCTAGGGCTACTAGCTGAATTAGTAGCTCGCGATTCGTTCCAAATGGATATGAGAAAAAGAGAGAATTTCATTGTTATCTATAAACTCGTAGAGAATGACTTAAACTTAGCTTGTGGTGTCCTAGAAAACCTATCAAATAATTTCTCACGTTCAGAAATTTGTAGAGAGGGGAGTCAACGCAATAATAGTTCTTCTTCTCCCTTTCCTATTGGAAAACCCAAGTATTGCTCAGGTGTAACCTCTACAAGTCGCTCTTCCAAATCTCCGGGAAGAAGGAGACTTAGTAGTCTAACCGACTTCGAGATGCAACAGTCACCCGAATTGGTGAACTCAACGACAGAGGTGTCGCGTGAGATTACTTGGTCCCATAAGGCTTGGCGTCTCCGTTTCCTGCGAAGCGGGATTTTTGAATTGATGGGGGTATTATCCGAACCCAACCATTTGTATAACCTAATTCTCCTTTACCACAATCAGAATTATATACCCCAACAAGATTTTGAATTCAATAAGATTAGGGGGGGAAAAAGTAAGTGGCGCGGGAAAAGCGGGTATCTTTTCAGTTTCGAAAAATCTGTCACTAATGTAACAGATAACTCCATTGAAAGATTAGAAAACCGATTGGATAATATGTTGTTACGTGAGCAATTTCTCGAATTAGGAATCTCTGGCGACTCATCTAATGAGTATGAAACACATTGTGATCGATTTAATGAAACGACTCGACTCTTCGGGGGGCGCTTCATCTGGGACCCCATGCTTCTGTTCCAGCCAGACCCTAACATTCCTTCCTCGCGCCGCAACTTGTTGCCGACAATAGAACTAGCGCGGAGGCTTTACACCATTTACGGTATGAGAAGGCAGCGTCTTCAAAAAATGTCAAATAAGAAAATTAAAAATTTTTTCCTTTATCGCGAAGATAATCCGAAATTGAAACCCGACTCATCTATTAATCGGTGGAATAATCTTACTTTGGATGAGGAGGAGCGAGATTCCGAATACGTCAGAGAAACTTCTTTCATAGATATACATCTGCAATATCCACAGATATTTACTCCCGTTCGTTTGGGTTGCTACACGGTAGCGGAGGATTTCCCGGAACGATTTCTCCGGTTTAGGCTTCTGGTTCATAGAAACAAATGGATGAGACGGAACCGTTCCCCATTTCGGGATTTCCTTATCTATAATATGTTGCTTGAAACTTATGAATATCTATTCAATCCGTTCCGGTTTGGTGAAGCATCACCGGATCGAACAGTGAAGCAATTCCTTCACGAAAGTTCGATGTCGTGAAACAAATGTTGTTTCCCTACCTAGAGACTCCCCACTCCGTCTAGATCCCCAGCCATGGAATTGGAAGCTGAATCGGTAAGAGGAAGATCTATATGTTCCTCTTACTGATCTGAAAAATTCAATTCTAGCATTTCGAGAAGTAATCAGTTGGAGACCAGATATGATAGGAGTCTCTCTACTGAGAAGTAGGATTGGGAGGAGTGATATAGGTTATTCCGCAGGAATTTTGCAGACGAGAATTTTTTTTTGTATCAGTTTTTATATGTATCCTTTATTAAATTTTGGATTTACCCCCCCAGTTGACTGATTAATTCGCTCATTCCAGTCATTCGATACACCGGATTGAAGTGAAGTGAAAACTATTGAGAAAAAGAAAACGACGCCTCAATGGGATCCCTAGAGCTACTCGAGGGGGGGGGGGGTAAAAAGGAGGGAGGGACGCGCGCCGGTATTCCTGTCTCCATTTGTTGGTGTTGAGGCTTAAAAGAAGCGCGATAGTAAACCATCCAATGATTGGTGGGTCATGGTCCAACGCGACTTGATTTGGCATATGTGTGAAATACAACTCCCCCATTGCCTCACCGGGAATTCTTGACGTAGATATGAATCTCCCCGGGTAGGATTCGAACCTACGACCAATCGGTTAACAGCCGACCGCTCTACCGCTGAGCTACCGGGGAAATTGGTAGGGGATTCAGCCTCATACACACTTGAAGACCTCTCTTCCGGAAGTCACTTCCAAATCTGGAAGGAGTTAATCTTTCCCTGCCATTTCGTAAACTTCGCGTACGCCCTAACTCCCATTATAGGAGGAGGAGGCGGCGATAGCAATCCCATTTGAATGGAAGGGCCCCCGAGTCATGGGCATGGGAGGGGGGAGGTCAGTTGGCCAAGACAAGGTCGAGATCAGCCCCACAAGTCCCCTCCCATAATTCGTATTGATCAATCGCCAATCAGTGGTTTCTATTCCCCCCTTCCGGGAGGCGTAGTAGAATAGTCACAGGATTCTTCTACCTCATGGAAGGAAAATATTTGAGGAATAGAAGGAGGGATAATAAAGGAAGTGAAAAGGAAATGGAGAGATGGGGAAAATGAGAAATAGTCGGGAGAAATGAACGCGAATTGGAGCTTCGTGAAACGAAAGTAGCAGTTTATGGAAAAGGTGGGATATCGGAAAATCAACAACTAGCTGCAATATATCCATAGCTTTAGCCAGGCGGGGAAAGAAAGTATTACAAATTGGATGCGATCCTAAACATGATAGTACATTCACACTGACGGGATTCTCGATACCTACAATTATAGATACCTCGCAGATGAAGGATTATCACTACGAAGATGTTTGGCCCGAAGATGTTACTTACGAAGGTTACGGCGGGGTAAATTGCGTAGAAGCGGGAGGACCCCCTGCGGGGGCTGGCTGCGGGGGTTATGTCGTGGGAGAAACGGTAAAACTACCGAAGGAATCAAATGCCTCTTACGAATATGACATAATATTATTCGATGTTTTGGGAGATGTTGCTTGTGGTGGATTCGCTGCTCCCCTGAATTATGCGGATTATCGCATCATTATAACTGATAACGGATTCGATGCCCTTTTCGCGGCAAACCGCATTGCGGCCTCAGTCAGGGAGAAGTCTCATACTCACCCTTTGCGGCTGGCCGGTCTAATTGGAAATCGAACATCCGAGAGAGACCTCACTAATAAATATGTGGAAGCCTGCCCCATGCCTGTACTCGAAGTGTTGCCCCTAGTTGAGGATATTCGCGTTTCCAGGGTAAAGGGAAAAACTTTGTTTGAAATGGCTGAATATCAGCCAAACTTAAATTATGTCTGCGATTTCTACCTGAATATAGCGGATCAAATTCTATCTGAACCGGAAGGAGTCGTACCGAGAGAGATCCCGGATAGAGAATTGTTTAGTTTACTATCTGATTTTTATCTAAATGCCACTTCCGGGAATGGAGAAAAGGTTGGATATGATCAACGAGATATTCCACTTGATTTTACAATTATCTGATAGTGAAGAAGGTGAGTCTCCATGTGTTGAGTCTCTGTATATATAGATTTACACCTCTCCAATCTAAGGAAACACTTTCACGAAAACTCAAGAGACTCCTGTTTTTGAATGCGAAACCGGTAATTATCACACATTTTGTCCGATTAGTTGCGTAGCTCGGTTATACCAGAAAATTGAAGATAGTTTTTTTCTAGTGGTAGGTACGAAGACTTGTGGTTATTTCCCACAGAATGCTCTTGGAGTTACGATTTTTGCGGAACCTCGTTACGCAATGGCGGAATCGGAAGAGGGAGACATTTCAGCTCAATCAAATGATCAGGAGGAACTAGAAAAAATTTGCCTGCGGATAAAAGGCGATAGAAACCCCAGTGTTACTATTTGGATCGGCACCTGTACCACGGAAATAATAAAAATGGATCTGGAAGGTATAGCACCAAAATTAGAAAGACGAATTGGAATACCTATTGTGGTCGCACGAGCAAATGGGTTGGATTATGCCTTTACCCAGGGGGAAGATACCGTGTTGGCCGCCATGGCACATCGATGCCCGGAATACAGGCGTTGCGAGACAGACCGGAAAAACCGAGGTGGAACCGAGCGTGTTGAAATTTATGCTACCTCAAGTAACAAATCTATTGCTCAGACAAGTGAATTGGCTAAATCCAATTTAGTTATTTTTGGATCTCTACCCTCAGGTGTAGCTTCGCAATTGAATTCGGAGTTGAAACGTCAGTCCATTTTTGTTTCGGGTTGGCTACCTTCCCAGAAGTACAACGAACTCCCCGGCTTAGGCCAAGGCGTTTACGTTTGTGGGGTAAACCCTTTCCTAAGTCGCACGGCAACAACATTGATGCGCCGAAGGAAATGCCAGTTAATTGGGGCACCCTTTCCAATTGGTCCAGATGGAACACGCGCTTGGATCGAGAAAATTTGTTCAGTCTTTAATATGAAACCAGATGGTCTGGAAGAGAGGGAAAGTCAGATATGGAAAAATATTGAAGATTACACCCAAGTAGTAAACGGCAAATCTGTCTTTTTTACGGGAGATAATTTGTTGGAAATTTCTATAGCGAGATTTCTAATTCGATGCGGAATGATTGTTTACGAGATAGGTATTCCTTATATGGATAGGCGATACCAAGCCGCTGAGCTTTCGTTCCTACAACATACTTGCAAAAAAATGGAGACGCCTTTACCCCGAATTGTGGAGAAACCTGACAACTATAGCCAGGTGCAGCGTATGCATGAGCTGAAGCCTCATCTGGCTATTACCGGAATGGCCCACGCCAACCCTTTGGAGGCTAGAAATATAGATACCAAATGGTCAGTCGAATTTACATTTGCGCAAATTCATGGATCTAGTAATGCTCGAGATATTCTCGAGCTAGTTACTCGCCCGTTGCGGTGTCGGGGTAGCTTAGCTTCAGGCTCCCCTAGCCTATCAAGACAGACAGCAGAAAGTTAACTAAATTTTCCTCAATTTACAAAATTACGTAACAATTGGTAGTCAATCACTACGAGAAGATACTTAACTGCGATTAGTTAGTTTCTTAATCAGGAATTTCGTTAATTTCATTGTTTTCCATGCGATTAAGAAACAGAATTGGCGACTTTTCAAGAATTCGTTCCAGCTGCACCGTTGACTCTTCAAAGTCACTTGAATAATATTGCATCTTTGCGTATAATGTGGGTGATACTTCTAATACTAACGTAGGACTGAAACGTGACGGAGGCGGAAAATAGTGAAGATTTCCATTGAAAGGCGGCAGGTACGTGAAATTACAGACGAGTGATTCAATTTTTCTACACATCAAAAAAACTGCAACGAATATAAATATATTGTCGCTACTACATTGGCTAAAATTGATGGGTCCCTACACGCTATTTGGTCTATACTACGGGTTACTTACGACCTTACCCGTGGGACCTTCGCAAATTCTATGTGTGAGATCTTTTCTTTTGGGTGGGAATCTAAGTGGTCTTGTTTCTCTGAGTGGGTCGATGCTGGCACAGCTAATAACCTTTTCAGCAATATATTGCTCGCCGATATACTTATTATTGTCGAAGCCACACGTGGTAACTATTGTGGCGGTACCATATACGCTCATCTTTTGCTTGGTTATCAAGGATTTTCCAAATTATCAGATTTTGCGTCCCGTCACATCATTACGCGATTCAAGGGTAATAAGATTATTTTCGATCAGTTTTGTGTTTCAAATTTTGAACCCAATTTTGCTTCCAAATCCTGTATTGACACGACTGACTTACCTATTTCTCTTCAGGTACAGTACTAATAAAGTCTTTCTGATTGCCACTTCTATGGGTTGGTTGACTGGTCAAGCAGCATTTAACCATCTGTCTAGACTACTTCTGGCTAGGGTGGAAAAAGATTCACCGATGCTCTATCTACTTGCGAAACGTTCTATCTACACAACTTTTAGTATTGTTTTTGCCACAAATGCCGTGGCATATCTGGGGAGATCCCCGGTATCTTTCTGGACCAGGAAGTTCATGAATGAGTCTCATGACAAAGACGTAGCTTTCTGGAAAATTGCTGAATATTCGGATTTATTGTGGTGGTTCTTCAAACCGTGGCCTACCTCTTTCTTTGATCCTTCCAGGGGAAATCGGGGCAACCGATTTGTCAAAAATTGTCGATCTGATGCGGATAGCAGCTTCTACAAAGGAAGAACATCTACATACTTCTTCGAAAAATGTTTAACTGATGGAAAGGAGAGGTTGTCCCTTGCAGCGTTGCCCAGTTCATCAATTTTTGAGAAGCAGATGTATCGGTCTATGGCGAAGTTCCGTAAATCTGCAGAAACCCATATCTCACCTAAGAATTGGATCTTGGGAAAACTGGCAAGAACCAAATTTTTTCAGAAAGAATTAGCAGATCGAATCAAATTGTTAGATACCGGCTACTCCTTCTCGAAAGCAATGGGGAAAAGAACCAGATTAACAAGCGGGAAGAAACGGAGGATACCCTATAGCTACGACCCCCTCATCAATAATTTTCGTATACGAATTCCAGTTCCGCAGACATTTCTGACAGCGAGTGAATCGAGTTCGACCAGGTGGAAATGGTACAGGTTAGAGACGGGGACAAGAAATGCAAGTATGGGAGGCATCGGCGGTAAAAATGTTCTTAAAAATCGGATTTCCATGAAGAGTCACAAGTGGAAGAAGGGAAATGAAAATCCTCTGCCTTGGGAACTTTTGCCGGTGCGAGGTACACGTATGTTTCAATTCATGTTCAAGAACCGATTTTTGTACGAATACGACGTACAAAATATTTTGAGAAAAGTGAAATCTTCTTCCAAACCCAAAGTTACTTGGGAAGAGATAATGAACTTAGATGACGAGGATCGAGCAATATTTCTGACCTATCTGAAAGAGGAGAGATCTTGCCGAGTTAGTCGAATGTTTCTTTCTAAAGCATTCTTGGTAAACGATTTTAAATTATTTCCAGATGAAGGAAAAAATGAAGGAAAAAAAATACGTGGACTTTACAAAATCGGGGATCTGAGTATGGATCTGTCCCGAAATATCGCGCTATATTTGGATAATGATTTCGATGCCGCGGGGGGAGACAGCGACTTTCGCTACAGGAAGTTGCGTAACGTGGGTTTCCCTTCCGGAAAAGGGAGACGCAGGGCAGCAAAATTGGTAAAGCGATATGCAAAAGTATCTGACTTTCGTCGAAAATTTTTGAAGGGATCCATGCGGTCTAGGAGGAGGAAGACCTTGCTATGGAAAACACTTCAAGAAAAGATACGTTCGGCTTTTTTTGTCAGACTGACGGAAATGCCGATTCCACTTCAACTACCAATTGAGCAGCTGACAACATCGAGTTCCGAAGCAAGGTTTGGTGAATTGGAAAACGATGCGGATTACAAGCCTGAGGAGCAGTCACTAGATAATTCCTTGCTCTTGGGAAGAAGTTTAATTGGTGAGTCGATACTTGCCCGTTCAGCTGTGGCAGCTAGGTCCGACATAGGTCCTATCCATAACGGGAGAGGATATATGCTGGTTTTCCAATCCAGATTTCGGAAGTTTGTGAAACTACCAGCACTTATAGTCCTGAAAACTATTGGCCGCGTCTTACTCCGTCAAGATTCCGAATGGAGTAAAGACTGGACTAAATGGAAGAAAGAAATTCACATCAATTGTACGTTTGATGGAGAAGAATTTTCGCAAGATGACTTACCCCCACGCTGGTCGAGAGAAGGTATGCAAGTAAAAATTGTATATCCGTTTCGGTTGAAGCCCTGGCACACGAATGGGTATAAAAAACAACTGACTCTTCGGAAGGAATCTACGGAAGTCAGATCTAGCGAAATTCGGGAATTGAAAAATCGAGAAAAATTCAAGAGAAGGAGACCCAAGTTTACCTATTTAACCGTTCTGGGATATCAGACAGATATCCCTTTTGGGACTATTCGAAAAGAGACTTCCTTTTGGAAACCTGTGCGAAAGAAACTAATTCGGACTTGTAGGAGGGACTTGCCTCGCCAAATTAATCACGCCTATCAAATTATCGACTCCAAGTTTGGTTTGGAAAAAATATTAAAACCGATTTCAATTTTACTAAAGGAGTTGAACTTCCTTTTCAATCTCGGACGGGGTAGAAAAGTACCAAGTGAATCCAATTCAACTGAAAATGGTTGGATGGAGACTTCATCCATCAATTGCATAGGTGAAATAGTAAAACCAGAGTCCCATTTTCCTGGAAGGAGTAATGGACTCGTTGCCATTGGTGGAGAGATACGTCCGGTTGGTATTTCCGGCAAACAATTTGTCGCTCAGGACCGAGTGGGAGGAAAATTTGTCGCGGGAGATAAATTTGTCGCGGATAGTGTTGCAGTTGACTCCGTAAATTTCTTGGATGAAAAATTTGAATCAGATGAACCAGATCCCGACGAAATTTCAGTGGATCCGGTATCAATCAATGGCGTATCAAAGGATACAAATTTTGCCAATTCCGCAAAATATGAACGGAAGCAATCGGCAGATTTTGAGGAAGTAATAGTAAATTTACGCGCATCTTTTGTGGAAGCAATTGAAGAACTTGTCTCAGTAGTAATAAACTTGTTTTTCGGAATTAACAGGATTTCCGTTTATCACTTCAACGAATTCGTCGCATTGCATACAAAATTTACGAGAATGTTGAATAAAATCAATCAGGGAAACAATTCGTTACTGGGAGGCAAATTGGCGCGGTTTAGCTCTTCATCTCAAGCTTGTCTCTTTGGAGATATATGGAACATCAGCGTACAGAAAGATTTCAATCTAGATTTGTTAGTTGTCAGTGAGGAGAGTAGCAGTAATTGCGAAGGGAAAGCTACGCCGGATAATAACTGCGAAGGGGGCGTCTCAAATCTTCGCAAACCCGGGGTCGATGTGGGAGAGACCCCCGTTCGTCACAACGATACCGCGGTAAAATTGGTAAATCCCAGAAAAAATAGTCGCGTGAATAATTTGACAATCTGTCTCGGTGGGAGATCCGACGAAGTTGACGACGCGTTTCTCGGCGAACATGTGTTGAAATGTGTAAAAGAATGGGGATTCCTTAATAAGTTGCATAACTTAGGTGAAAATAGTTGGAATGAGTGGCTGGGTTGCTTTTGCAAGTGTAATTTACCATCAGTGGTTTGGCGTGGTGTGGCGCCCCGGAAGTGGAAAGTTAGTTTGGACGGATTTGACAATATCGGCGGGGGTGCCGCGGATGAGTCGAGACGTCACGTCTATCCAAACAAGTTACACAGTTATTCGATCTATGCAAAGAAAGTTTTTATCAAAGATCGAATTAGGAATTTCAGTAAACTCCGCAAACATAGAAATTTACTACAGAACTTAACTGATTTCGTGCGAGATGGAGATATACGTAATTTTTCTGTCCGGCGCGACGTTATGGCGCAAAAGGCCAACTTTGACAGTCGCATCCGGAAAATTAGTGAGGGGAGAGGAGGCAAAATTGGTAAAGTTATTCACCTCCAAAATTTGGAGACGGAAATGAACTATAACTCGAAGTTTGATTTGATGCCGTGGCTAGATCTAGATGTTGCAAAGACAAGAGGCTTCTTTAATAAGAAGACGATTACGAAAAAAACGGGGCGGTCGGAACATCCCGTATTAGAAGATACTGATCGATACGACTCGGCAGTAGATAGAAATGGCATATTCGCGGATGTATCAGATGAATTGTACGAAATACTTTTAGAAGAAAGGGAAGATGCAAACTACATTTTCCGATGGAAATGGAGACTCGAGGTTGAACTGGAGAAAATTAAAAATTTGATAGCTCTTACAAGGATGCTAGAAAATGATACCGATCTGGTCACACTTTGTGCTAATACCGAGGTAAATTCAGATCTGTTAAACTTCCACCTCAACGTGGCAACTAGACTTGGCTTTCTTGAAAATATGTCTTTCGTCTCGGCTCACCGCCTATCAACAGTATTTGATGACCAAAATTTGTTGTACAAAATAATGAATCCTTTGCTAAAATTGAAGTCCAGGTTTAGGGGGAGGGTCGAGAGGCGCTTGTACAGGAATGTAGGCAACGACGGTTATATTTCGAAGTTGTTCCATATAGTAAATGAACGAAATTGCAAACAGTCTTCCATCTGTGACATCGACGATCTTCTGCTTCCGCGACGCCGGCGGGAACTGCGATTTCTTCACTGCTTACTAATTTCGAGAAAATCAGACCCAAGGAGATACCCTTCCCACTTCATCTCAGGGATTGAAGAGACCTGCAATGGCGGAAATCAACAATATCTCCACCTCTCAGGACTAAGTGAGATTCGAAAGATCAAACGTTTTTTGTGGCCCAGTCACCGCCTGGAGGAATTAGCTTGTACCGGCAGATTCTGTCTCGGCGTCACAACTGGAAGTCGATTTACAGCGCTTAAAATTCGAATGTATCCAATTTTCCTAAATTGAAATAAGGGGGATAAAAATGTGAGACGCACCTAGTTGTCAAGTCACGATTGGCGAAGTTGGGGTAATTAGAATTCAGCTAGCCACAGAAATCAGTGCCGCAAATTGAAACGGAGTTTGTAGCCTTTACTGGTCAGACACGGGGACTCGAGGCGTAATTTCGATGCGTGGGGGGGGGGGCCACACCCTTCCCAGAAGCAACGAAATTACTGCGTTCGGGTAATTATTGCTGCAACTACCGGCTAAACTCCTTATAATCGATCCGAGACGAGATACAAAATTGTGATTACTACTAATATTACCATGACCAAACAAAGATCTACTGACACACAGCTTTCAGGTGGGAACAGAAATACGGGATTTACCGCTTCTCAAATTTATCATTCAACTCACCAGGTATCGAAACTCACTTCCCATTTGGAATTACACCCCAAGGACTACTCATCCCAAATAGGTTTATGGAAGTTACTTAGTAGACGCAAGCGTCTCCTAACTTATTTGTCTGACGAAAATACGGGTTTACATGCGGGAGTTCTCAAAAAGTTAGGTATTCGAGGATTGAGGGGACGCTAGCATGAAAAACCCCTTCTTTTTCCCCCTGAGGGAAACTCCAACGCGTCGGAGTTGAAGCAATTTCATCCCCAGGTAACTTGAGTTTTACGACATTTATTGGAAAGGAAGCAATTTACGAGTATTCGGCTTGAAAATGTAGATCCAATCGTGGTAAGCATGGGTCCTCACCATCCATCAATGCACGGTGTTCCCCGACTCGTCACTGTTCTGCAGGGTGAAAATGTTGTTGATTGTGAACCAATATTGGGATATCTCCATCGAGGAATGGAAAAAATCGCCGAAAATCGAACCATTTTGCAATACCTCCCTTACGTGACGAGGTGGGATTATTTAGCCACCATGTTTACCGAAGCGGTGACGGTCAATGCGCCGGAGAGGTTGGCAAATATCCAAATACCCGAGAGAGCTAGCTATATACGCACAATCATGCTTGAATTAAGCCGAATAGCTTCTCACCTATTATGGCTCGGTCCATTCCTAGCAGATATCGGTGCGCAGACTCCCTTTTTTTATATATTCCGGGAAAGGGAAATGATTTACGACTTGTTTGAGGCTGCTACAGGTATGCGAATGATGCATAACTATTTCCGAATTGGGGGAGTCGCTACAGATCTACCATATGGATGGGTGGATAAATGCCTGGATTTTTGCCAATATTGCCTGCCAAAAATCCATGAGTATGAACGACTAATTACAAGAAATCCAATTTTTCCGAGACGAGTAGAGGGAGTAGGTTTCACAAGCAAACAAGAAGCCATCAATTGGGGATTATCTGGACCTTCATTGCGGGCTTCCGGGGTTCAATGGGATCTCAGAAAAATTGATCATTATGAATGTTACGATAAACTAGATTGGCAAATTAAGTGGCAGAAGGAGGGAGATTCCTTGGCTCGCTACTTAGTACGAATCGACGAGATGAAAGAATCGGTAAATATCATTCGGCAAGCCTTGAAACTTCTCCCAGGAGGTCCCTATGAGAATCTCGAGGGTCGGCGTCTCGCACAGCAGCAAGAAGGGATAGACTGGAGCAGTTTCAACTACCAATTTGTCGGAAAGAAATCTTCTCCCACTCTCAAATTGCCTAAGCAGGAACATCACGTAAGAGTGGAAGCTCCCAAGGGAGAATTAGGTATTTTTTTAATTGGCGACGATAGCGTCTTTCCCTGGAGATTCAAAATTCGTCCCCCCGGTTTTATAAATTTGCAGATTCTTCCTCAGCTGATTAAAGGAATGAAGCTCGCAGATATCATGACAATATTAGGTAGCATAGACATTATCATGGGAGAGGTTGACCGTTAGAATGAAAAATGATATCAAAATTTACGAGAAGGGACTAGTTCACCTCTTCAACGAATTGAAAATTGCAACGACTTTTCCCGAATCAATTTGGATTTTAGCTTACACTCTCACTCTAGTTTTGGGAGTCACGACAGGAGTCTTAGTTATTGCATGGCTCGAATGAAAGATATCTGCGGGAGTGCAACAACGTATCGGGCCGGAATATGCGGGTCCGTTGGGAATTATTCAATCTCTAGCGGATGGAATCAAGCTCCTCCTAAAAGAAGATATTGTCCCGGCTAGGGGCAACGCTTGGCTATTTACGGCCGGACCAGTTGCTGTAGTCGCACCAGTCTTTATCACTTATTTGGTTATACCTTTCGGCCAACATATTATTTTATCCGATTTGGGAATAGGTGCTTTTTTCTGGATTGCTACCTCAAGCATCATACCTCTGGGTCTTCTCATGGCGGGGTATGGTTCGAATAATAAATATTCTTTCCTGGGCGGTCTTAGAGCTGCGGCTCAGTCTATCAGTTATGAGATACCCCTAGCTCCATGTGTACTGTCGATATCCCTACGTGCGATTCGCTAATCACGAGTAAGCGAGGAGGTAGGTGCCTCCGTGACAAAGATTTCGTCGAATGGTGAAACAAATAGTTATCCGGGTGAATCCAAACAGCGCTTTTCGCAGTTGCAGAATCAAACCCCGTAGCCCATGCACGAGCTAGAGGCGTAGTCGAGCGGTGCACGCTGCTTAGTCCCAAGTCTGCGACTTGTTACCCAGGCTTGAAGCGGGCGGGAACAAATAGTTGGTTTCGGTTCCCCTTCAAAATTATGAGAAGTGAGTAGCAAGGAACACAAATATACGCAAGAGACTTGCGAAGCGGGGGCAGATAACGTCGGTAAGCAGGGAGTAATTTTCGAAGGGGAAGAGACAAATACAATTGGATATATTGCTTGCCTCTATATTTGTTTTTTTTCCTCGTTTCATTGCGTGGAATAAGCTCAGCCTTGGTAGGGATGACTGAGTAGTGCATCTAAATGATTTCATTCTCGAGTATAATCCTATTCATCTTAGTGGTAACCGTTTGGGACGAAGTAACCCTTATAATAGAAAAATCGTGTAACTGCAGGGAACAAAGTTTCTCTAGATATGAGAAGGGAAAATTACACTTCTGCCACGCAGGAATGGGTGGATATACAAGGCGTCTATCATAGAATTTCAATTCATGGGAATGAGATGCCAAATAAGGTTGAGATAGATTCGGAAGCAAACCCGTAGCAGACAGAATCTCATTGATTAGAGGCGGAAATCTTTGGTTACAACCTAAGTAATTCCCTCTCCTCTGCGATCTTAATGAGGAGCCGTATGAAACTACAAGTTCATGTACGGTTTCGAATTAGAGGCGGGGGAAGCCGCCGACTATATTTATCCGGTAGTTTGAGTACAATTGATATAGTAGAAACGCAATCCAAATACGGCTTCTTGGGGTGGAACCTGTGGCGTCAACCAATAGGATTCGTGGCGTTTTTCATTTCCTCACTAGCAGAATGTGAAAGATTGCCGTTTGATTTGCCAGAAGCGGAGGAGGAGTTAGTTGCGGGTTACCAAACCGAATATTCGGGAATAAAATTTGGCTTATTTTATGTTGGTTCTCACCTAAATTTGCCGGTTTCTCCGCCATTTGTAGCAGTCTTGTATTCAGGTGGATGGAATTCCTTAATTCCTTTTTCCGAGAGTCTCGCGCAAAATGTTTCAACTTCGAGTAGTGTCGATGAGTCTTTCGGCGTGTTAAGGCCAATTATAGAGGTTGCCACCACATTATCCAAATCCTATCTATTCCTATTTATTTCCATTTTGACGAGATGGACTCTACCTAGGGTAAGGATGGATCAATTATTAGATCTCGGATGGAAATTTCTCCTGCCCATCGCTTCAGGAAATTTGTTGCTGACAGCTTCGTTTCAAATTCTATTAATAGAATAAGTTGACCCCTATACCTCAGCTTCAGTTCAAGTTGAATTTATTTCACTTAATACCGGGGAAGGACGAAGCAGAGGAAGTGCATCTATCTGTCCCTCTCTTATTATATATGTATCGAGAAATAAAAATAAAGTTGGGTTCATTTATCTCATGTTTCCGGCAATAATTAAGTTTCGAAATTATGGTCAACAAGTTGTAGAAGCTGCAAAATATATTGGTCAAGGATCCGCGGTTACTTCGGATCACTTAAATCGTTTACCCATAACTGTCCAGTATCCATACGAAAGAAATTTACCATCCGAACGATTTCGCGGACGTATTCATTTCGAATTTGACAAATGTATTGCCTGCGAAGTATGTGTCCGGGTATGTCCGATCAATCTACCAGTTGTCGATTGGATCCTCGTGAAAGATGTTAAGAAGAAGAAGTTAAAAAGTTATAGCATTGATTTTGGAGTTTGCATATTTTGTGGGAACTGCATCGAGTACTGCCCGACAAATTGTTTGTCGATGACCGAAGAATATGAGCTTTCCAGTTATGATCGTCACGAACTCAATCATGATCAAACTGCTTTGGGGCGTGTACCCATCTCCGCATCCCAAGATGTTTCAACTCAATCAGTTTTGATTTCGACAAATCTTTTAAGGGAAAATTTTGTGAGCGAAAAAACTTAACATTCAACTCGTAACTCGTGAAAGAAATTATATATTCGAATAATTAGTTGAATGATGCGTCTGTCGGAAAATTGGGAGGGAAGAAAGGAAGTGCTAAGTATAGGGAAGACTGAAATAAAATACCTAAATAATTGTGTCTAACGAATCTATCAGAATTAATTCATCAATTTGTTTTGGCGTTAATAGAATTGGGTATTTTGCTGGGAAGTCTAGGCGCAGTATCATTTGTTAATACGGCTAATTCCGCTTTTTCTCCGGGGTCGGTTCTTACTTGTATATCTCTATCATATTTTGTCTCGAATGCGGATTTCGTAGCTGCCGCGCAATTGCTAGTTTATGTAGGAGCCGTAAATGTTTTAACTGTATTTGCTGTGATGATTACCGACGAACCCGCAGGTTTCGGCACCGCTGCTCACGGTGTAGAGTACCTCGCCGCCTCGGGAGCTTGCGTAACTCTCTTTTCAGCATTGACTTATGTGATTCATGATACGAAGTGGTTCGGCCTAAGTTTCAGTAATCAATCGGAAATTCCTGAGTCAATTATATCTCAGAGTAATGTTCAAGAACTTGGATACATGTTACTGGGCGAGTTTGTAGTACCATTCGAGCTTGTCTCGATACTTCTTTTAGTTGCTTTAGTGGGAGCAATTAATCCAGCACGCGATGAGAATGCACCTATTATTGATAGGAAGTCGTCTGTCTCATCACCCCGCGACAATTCCTCATTTTTCTGATTAATCCAACTTATCTAAATATATATCACTTATCTAAATATATATCTATAGATATATATTTATGAAGCGGAAGACTCAAAAAAAAAATAATTTGACTTACCAAAATTTCTGAGGAGAAAATTAATAGATCACGTTTGAACAAGGACTAATTCTGAGTGCCTACATTTTCTGTGTGGGGTTTTTTGGATTAATTACAAGTAGAAATATGGTTAGGGCACTTATGAGTCTTGAGCTTATATTTAACGCGATTACTCTAAATTTTATTACATTCTCAAATTTTTTCGGTAATCAGAAAGGGGGGGAAATCTTCTCGCTGTTTGTAATAGCCGTCACGGCTGCTGAAGCTGCCACCGGATTAGCTATTGCCCTTTCTATCCATCGAAACAGGAGGTCTACTCGTATCGATCAATTGAATTTGTTAAAATGGTAATTAAGCGGTAAATTGGACGATTTTAGACACACGCCTAGTTGGCTTCGTTTCCCGCGGTAACATCATCGACGCGCCCGGCCTGATACCTTCCCTTTCCCACCGCATCTGGTGACTAACTCCCTTAGTTAATTTGCTAAAGTTTCAACTCCTCGGAAGTCGGATATATTTTAGAGGTAACAAAAAGATATTCCTGAAGGGGAAGGATAGAAATAAGTAAATATATCTCAACTTCTCTAATAAAAATGTGGTATGTCAATCTAATAGGAGTAGGTAAACCTAATGGCACATTCAGTAAAAATCTATGATACATGTATCGGTTGTACCCAGTGTGTAAGGGCATGTCCTACAGATGTGCTAGAAATGATACCCTGGGATGGATGCAAAGCAAGTCAGATAGCTTCTGCTCCTAGAACGGAAGATTGTGTGGGCTGCAAGAGATGTGAATCTGCCTGTCCGACAGATTTTTTGAGTGTACGTGTCTATCTGGGGGCTGAAACCACCCGTAGTATGGGTTTGGCTTACTAGTTGGTGGGACGAAAAGTTTAAGAAGTTGCCAAATTATTCCGACTCATACCTGAAACTTCGAACTTCCGAAGTACGGGTATGGGTCACTTCATCTCCCTCCCACAGTCTTTCCTCTACCAAAAATTATTTTCTCTCCAATTCATGATTAGTAATGTACCTCGGCTAACGACAATCGTTTCCCTCCCAATTTTTGCCAGTTTAATGCTTCCAATCCTGCCCCGTAATGGAAACAGAGTCATTCGATGGTACACCTTGGGGATTTGTATACTGGAATTTCTATTAATTATTTACATATTTCATTGTCATTTCCGAATCGATTCTCAGTCGATTCAGTTGCCAGAAACGTCCGGTTGGATAAATTCCATTCATTTCCACTGGTCACTAGGTATTGACGGACTTTCCATGGGTCTCGTTTTACTGACGGGGTTTATCACTACTCTGGCAACCCTGGCGGCTTGGCCCATCACTCGTAATACACGGCTATTTTACTTTCCGATGCCAATTATGTATGGAGGCCAAATTGGATTATTTGTGTCTCGTGACATTTTGCTTTTCTTTTTCATGTGGGAACTAGAACTAATTCCAGTCTATCTGCTCCTATGTCTATGGGGGGGAAAAAGACGTCTATATTCGGCCACGAAATTTGTTCTATACACAGCTGGTGGTTCAATCTTTCTTCTGGTAGCAGCTCCAACTACGAGTTTTTGCGGCAGCGAAACTCCTTCCTTTGATATTCAAGATTTGATGTATAAGTCCTACCCCCTTTCCTTGGAAGTACTTATTTATGTGGGTTTCCCGATTGCCTACGCCGTGAAATTACCAATAATTCCTTTGCATACTTGGCTACCAGATACTCACGGAGAAGCACACTACAGCACATGCATGTTACTAGCCGGGGTACTTCTGAAAATGGGTGGATACGGCCTCATTCGAATTAACCTGGAATTACTAATTCACGCACATTTTTTGCTGGGATCATGGATGATGTTGTTTGGAGCGATTCAAATTATTTATGCCTCTCTAATTTCAATGAGTCAGCGCAATCTCAAGAGGAGAATAGCTTACTCTTCGATTTCTCACATGGGTTTCGTAAGCATCGGAATCGGTTCCCTGACAGATGCAGGTATCAACGGAGCCATATTACAAATGATTTCCCATGGTTTAATTGGCGCAGCTTTATTTTTCCTCGCAGGTACCTGCTACGACAGAACTCGAACTTTACTCTTAGATCAATTAGGAGGAATCGCAATTTCAATGCCTAAACTATTTGCGATGTTTAGCGTCTCTTCACTGGCATCTCTTGCATTGCCAGGAATGAGTGGCTTTGTAGCAGAATTGCTGGTTTTCCTGGGAGTTGTCACCGCCAAGCAATACTCGTTTCCCTTCAAGGCGGGAATTACGGTGCTAGAGGCAATCGGTACAGTACTAACCTCCATCTATTTGCTATCGATGTTACGTCGAATATTTTATGGTTACAAATTCTTTGACGAGTCGAGTTACTATTTAACTGATCTTGGTCCGAGGGAATTATTCATCCCAATATGCCTCTTCTTGCCAATACTAGGTATCGGTTTATATCCAAATTTGATTTCACCTATCCGGAGTGTCGAAGTACCTTCGATCTTATCTTTATATTCCAATATGATGAAGTAGAAGGATAATTACCCTAACTAAACTTGAAATTTCACACAAATAAATTTGTTTTTCTTCCCATCTATACCGCGTGGGAAGGTTTGCCAGGTACCAGTTGCACCAATCAACTGACACTTGTTCCTGGAACATCTGCGACTCTGCAACTTTTTCTATTTGCGGACGATGGGGAGACGGAAGCAGACATTTGGGTAGCTGGGTAGGTTGCCAATTTATCAAATGTCTGTTTCTGTTTCCCCATTTGGATATTTGCAGCTACTTTTCCACTCGGGAGTTCCCCCGGTTCCTCGATCAATCCGAAAATTTGATCAGCTAATTGTTTATCAAACCATCTTCTTGTTGACTCGGCGAATTTTACTTCCTTGCCTTCATACTAACCATCCGTAATTATGCAATCCAATTCCTAACAAGTTGACTCCCAAAAAGCGAATCCGAACCAAAAAAAATCCCATAGATGCTGCCACAGCCGGCCCTTCCCCTGTCCACCTCTCATTTATCCTTGTGTGGAGATAAATGGCATATATCAACCGAGTTACCGACGCCCAAGTCTCCTTCGGGTCCCAACTCCGGTAAGATCCCCGAGCTTCATTAGCCCACACTGCTCCGGAAGGTATACCAACGGTCAAAAAAGAGAAACCCAAACTTATTGTTTGGTAAGCCCATTTATCCAAGCAATTAATCAATTGGCACTTCCGTGAATTTGAGAAGAGTGAGTAAGGAAGACTTTGCACATTGATCCGTTCTTGAATATTGCTACGAGGATTCGACAGGCAGATGGGTTTTTTGGAGTTGCGTCCCAAATTTACGAAATAATAGTTATCTCTACTACTGCGGAGAAGACTTGGTAGAACTATTGCCAGCGAAGATCCACACAATGAGGTTGTGTAACTAATTAACGTCGTAGTTACATGCGTCATCAACCGGTGAGACTGTGAAGCTGGTACTAACGACGTGGATTGCTGCATATCTTGAGGAAGGCTTGAAGTTGCAAAGGCATGAGTCAGCGTAGCACTTGGTGCCAGAACTGCACCCGGCAACCCACCCCGATTTTTCTCGCTCATTTTTGAGTATAGCAAAGGGAAGCCCCACGAAAGGAAGATCAGCGATTCATATAAATTACCTGTCGGTAAATGTTTATTTTGGAAGCGGCGAGTAGCCATAAATCCCGTGAGACGAAGAGAAGCAATTGTCATGCTATTCTTGCCGAAGTGATTAGGTTTATCAATTTCGTGAAATAAATTGATCGAATTTAGCAAAGTAGCAAGAGGAAGCATCAGGAACGAAATGTGAACGAATATGTACTCTACACGGGTATATGTCGTAATTAAAGGGAACCAATAATTTTTCTTTCTCCATACCAACTTGATCAGCTTCAAATTGATGATTACCAACTAATAACTAATTTTACCTCTCCTACGCAAATTCCGACAGATTTTTGAAACTTACCTTTCCCAAGGTGCCGCTACTCGGATTCGAACCGAGATGCTCTGGCACTGCTTCCTAAGAGCAGCGTGTCTACCCATTTCACCATAGCGGCTCGTCTAAGCATGGGCAGATGTAAATTTATTCTACATCGATTCGTACTGACGAGTCAACTACTGGAAATCCTCCTAAAGCATAAATGTCGGAATATCTATGTGGGTTAGGGAGGAGAGGTAGGATTAGTTAGCGTCTCTCAATGATGAAGAAAGGGGTTGTCGATCTATATTAGTGGAAGTTATCAGTTAGCATATAGTCCATCTTATATATGTATATATACATATATGTATATATATATATATATACATATATATATATGTGGTGTAGCGGAATATGGCGCAGTTTGGTAGCGCGCCATCTTGGGGTGATGGAGGTCGCAGGTTCAAATCCTGTTATTCCGAGTAGAGACGGGTCTATCTGAGTTGCGGAGAAGTCGTAACACGACATGTGTTACCATACATAGGTACCGGGGGAGCTGCCTCCCCCGCCTTCTTCGTCGCTCCCTATTCAATTTGGCGTCGAATTCTTACCTATCCGGCGACGTGAAACGAAACAGATTTGGGTATCCAAACCTGTTTCTTGCAACAATGGGTTTCCCACTCTTCAACTTATTGGTTCTCCGAACTATTAGCCTCCAATCATCCGCAGTTAACAGTTAATTGACAAATGCAACTGCGTTGCTGACTCCTAATCGCCATACAAAATATTTTCATAATTTGAAAATTTATTAAGGATGACCAGTGAGAAGGAGTGACAGGTAGGAATAGATAACGAGTGAAAACTTTGGGCTACCCGCCAAACTCGGTAAATTCCTGCTACTTTTTACTCCTAGTTCCGCAGCTTCTCATCTAATAAGTTACTTCTTCCAAGAAGTAAATTCTCTATATTTGTCAAGCAATTACTTACGGATTACATAGATGCCACTAATTTGTCCGAAGAGATTTTCTCTCCGTCGTGTAGTAAAAACTTCTTGAACGACCACTTAGAACAGATTGAGCCAAGGAGAAAGATTTCGACGCCTTCTTTATAGATTTGACTTTCCAAGCATGATTACGAATTCTCTTCTTTGAGCCAGAGGTGCGTTTTTTTGGAACAGCCATATCCTATTTTGTATCTGTAGAACTTCACTTACGAATAACAGTTGATACGTATCAATGGAATATATATAATAAAGGAAAACTGAGTAGTGGCAAGGATTAGCAGATGAAAGAGGGCAGAAGTCGACGTCGACACATCGAATTTTCAACTATTTAGTAACTTAATATGCCTAAACAATTAGCAACTACTGGTATCCCTGCCGCTAAAATGAATGGAATCTATTACAAATCTAATCATACTTCTCCTGTATCCGCGAATCCGTCATGTTTTTTTCTTGGAATGGATCTTTTGTATCACCAATTTCTTCTCGAAGCAGCTGTGTAAGATCCGGCCTCTGACGACTGCTTCGGTTAGCCACGGATAACCGATATCTACGTTGGACCCATCACGAATAAGCAAGACTCGATTCATGGATATCTTCGTGTTGAATCCCGATCTGTCTAACTTTGGAGTGAAGTGACGAGTATCATAAAATCTTCCCGGTTCTACTTGTAGCTGGTTTCCCCCAATGTCGATAATTGCGTATCTATCCATTCCAATTTTTCCTCTTTATCTACCTTTACTTTCTCTCTTCTCCCAATACTGAAGAAATAAAGACGCTCGTGAAACGGTTCTAACTGGTGCCAAATTTTGCGACTCGAATAAGTATCTCGGTGGTGTTTGAATATTGTCAAGCTTCTCGCCCGTTGTTTGATACATGAAGCTGAAAACTATGAAGCTGGAAACTCGGACAAGTTTAGTATTTTGCCTAGCTGAAAATTAATTACTTCATTTGCATACATTCCATTCGGTACTGTTCCCGCATTTTCTCCTCTAGGGAGAAACGACGAGAAAAGAGAAAGAAAAAAGTGACAACGGATTGGATTTAATATGTCTGTGAAACTTTCAAATGAATACGCCTGGATTATCCCTTCGTGTCCGTTAGTAGCTTCTTGCTCCACCGGCTCGTTGGCATTTTTTTTCCCAGAAGCTACAAAAGGTTTCCGTCGTTTGTGTGCATTTTTCAATATCTCTTCGCTAACAATTGCTATGTTTGCTTCGTTCGCCCTATTTCGGGAACAATATGTTAGCCACTCAATCCAGCAGTATTTGTGGACCTGGATCCCGGGAAGTCACTTCTGCGTGAAAGTAGGTTTTTTGGTTGACCCGCTTACCCTTACTATGTCGATACTCGTTACTACCGTAGGCATCTCAGTTATGGTTTACAGCGACAGTTACATGTGTCATGACTAAGGATACGTCAGGTTTTACGCCTACCTAAGCCTGTTCGCCGCGTCGATGTCGGGGTTAATTTTTAGCCCAAACATGATACAGCTTTATGTTTTTTGGGAATTAGTTGGAATGTGCTCTTACTTGTTAATAGGTTTTTGGTTTGCGAGATCAAGTGCTGCAACTGCTTGTCAGAAAGCCTCTGTTACCAACCGCGTGGGAGATTCCGGATTGCTATTAGGTATTTTAGGTATATACTGGACGACTGGTAGTTTCGAGATTTCCGAGTTGTGTGATTGATTTGTTGAATTGGAAGAAATAGGATTTGTGAATCCGATTTTCGCAAATGTAATTGCTCTTTTACTTTTTCTAGGTCCAGTTGCTAAATCTGCTCAGTTCCCACTTCACGTATGGTTACCAGATGCAACGGAAGGTCCCACGCCCATATCCGCTCTTATTCACGCAGCTACTATGGTAGCTGCCGGTATCTTCTTCCTCGCTCGAATTTTCAACCTAATTTCGATCTTGCCCCCAGCAATGCATGTTATTTCCTGGGTAGGTGGAGTAACAGCTTTGTTGGGTGCCACATTCGCCCTAGCCCAGAGAGATATCAAAAAGAGTCTTGCTTATTCCACTATGTCTCAGTTGGGATATATGGTTTTAGCTATGGGCATTGGTGCTTACCGATCCGCCCTATTTCACCTCGTAACACATGCCTACTCCAAAGCCTTATCGTTTCTCGGAGCCGGTTCAGTGATTCACTCAGTTGAAGAAGTTGTCGGATACTCACCCAATGAAAGTCAAAACATGTTTCTCATGGGTGGCTTACGTAAGTATATGCCAATTACTGGAACTACTTTTCTTTCAGGTACTCCTTCTCCATGTGGCATACCGCCCCTAGCCTGTTTTTGGTCCAAGGACGAGATTATCGCTGGGAGTTGGTTATGCTCTCCTCCTCTAGGATTGATAGCTTCTGGCACAGCAGGTCTAACTGCGTTTTACATGTCTCGCATCCATTTTCTTACTTTTGAGGGAAATTTCCGCGCGAGTGAAACAAATTGGATAGATTTTAGAAATTCTCCCCTATTTCCAAATACCATTAGTTTGTGGGGCAGGATTGAACTAGAGTCGTCGATCAATCAAATCAGTCGAAATCCTGGATATGGAGTTGCAAAAACGAGAAATCTTTCGACAGCAGATTTGGGGGGTACTATCCAGGCTCGGAGCTTACTACAACCTAGAGAATCAAATTTCGCGATGACAATTCCGCTCGTGGCACTGGCAATTCCCACAATATTAATCGGATTAACAGGAGTCGATATCACCGAAAAAAACATCGCCTCCGATTTGCTTTCCGAGTCATTGATTTTTCCGTCCCATTTCTGCGAAACTAATAAAAGTTTTGAAATATTGATGGAAATTTTGGTGAATTCAACTAGTTCGTTGAGTTTATCTCTTTCTGGAATATTTCTCTCTTTTACTATTTATGGACGAACTAATACACCCAATGACGCGAGAAACTTTGCCGGACCGGAGCTAGTAGAGACTAACTTACTTAGTACATTTAGAGGTTTCATTCAATCTTGGTCACTCAATCGGGGTTATATCGATTACTGCCACGACATCTGCTTCGTACGTAGCCTAACATCTATTGGCAAGTTGGTTTCAAGTTTTGACCGGCGCATAATTGATGGTTTCGTTAATGCAATTGGTGCATCGAGTTTTCTCGGGGGGGAGATTATACGTTACGGGGGAAGTGGCCGGATATCTCTTTACCTATTCGTATTAGTAGTTGCAACTAGTTTACTAGTGGTAATAGTAGGTCCCACCTTTTCCATAAACTGCTACTTTCGTTTCACGAAGCTCCAATTCGCGTTCATTTCTCCCGACTATTTCTCATTTTCCCCATCTCTCCATTTCCTTTTCACTTCCTTTATTATCCCTCCTTCTATTCCTCAAATATTTTCCTTCCATGAGGTAGAAGAATCCTGTGACTATTCTACTACGCCTCCCGGAAGGGGGGAATAGAAACCACTGATTGGCGATTGATCAATACGAATTATGGGAGGGGACTTGTGGGGCTGATCTCGACCTTGTCTTGGCCAACTGACCTCCCCCCTCCCATGCCCATGACTCGGGGGCCCTTCCATTCAAATGGGATTGCTATCGCCGCCTCCTCCTCCTATAATGGGAGTTAGGGCGTACGCGAAGTTTACGAAATGGCAGGGAAAGATTAACTCCTTCCAGATTTGGAAGTGACTTCCGGAAGAGAGGTCTTCAAGTGTGTATGAGGCTGAATCCCCTACCAATTTCCCCGGTAGCTCAGCGGTAGAGCGGTCGGCTGTTAACCGATTGGTCGTAGGTTCGAATCCTACCCGGGGAGATTCATATCTACGTCAAGAATTCCCGGTGAGGCAATGGGGGAGTTGTATTTCACACATATGCCAAATCAAGTCGCGTTGGACCATGACCCACCAATCATTGGATGGTTTACTATCGCGCTTCTTTTAAGCCTCAACACCAACAAATGGAGACAGGAATACCGGCGCGCGTCCCTCCCTCCTTTTTACCCCCCCCCCCCTCGAGTAGCTCTAGGGATCCCATTGAGGCGTCGTTTTCTTTTTCTCAATAGTTTTCACTTCACTTCAATCCGGTGTATCGAATGACTGGAATGAGCGAATTAATCAGTCAACTGGGGGGGTAAATCCAAAATTTAATAAAGGATACATATAAAAACTGATACAAAAAAAAATTCTCGTCTGCAAAATTCCTGCGGAATAACCTATATCACTCCTCCCAATCCTACTTCTCAGTAGAGAGACTCCTATCATATCTGGTCTCCAACTGATTACTTCTCGAAATGCTAGAATTGAATTTTTCAGATCAGTAAGAGGAACATATAGATCTTCCTCTTACCGATTCAGCTTCCAATTCCATGGCTGGGGATCTAGACGGAGTGGGGAGTCTCTAGGTAGGGAAACAACATTTGTTTCACGACATCGAACTTTCGTGAAGGAATTGCTTCACTGTTCGATCCGGTGATGCTTCACCAAACCGGAACGGATTGAATAGATATTCATAAGTTTCAAGCAACATATTATAGATAAGGAAATCCCGAAATGGGGAACGGTTCCGTCTCATCCATTTGTTTCTATGAACCAGAAGCCTAAACCGGAGAAATCGTTCCGGGAAATCCTCCGCTACCGTGTAGCAACCCAAACGAACGGGAGTAAATATCTGTGGATATTGCAGATGTATATCTATGAAAGAAGTTTCTCTGACGTATTCGGAATCTCGCTCCTCCTCATCCAAAGTAAGATTATTCCACCGATTAATAGATGAGTCGGGTTTCAATTTCGGATTATCTTCGCGATAAAGGAAAAAATTTTTAATTTTCTTATTTGACATTTTTTGAAGACGCTGCCTTCTCATACCGTAAATGGTGTAAAGCCTCCGCGCTAGTTCTATTGTCGGCAACAAGTTGCGGCGCGAGGAAGGAATGTTAGGGTCTGGCTGGAACAGAAGCATGGGGTCCCAGATGAAGCGCCCCCCGAAGAGTCGAGTCGTTTCATTAAATCGATCACAATGTGTTTCATACTCATTAGATGAGTCGCCAGAGATTCCTAATTCGAGAAATTGCTCACGTAACAACATATTATCCAATCGGTTTTCTAATCTTTCAATGGAGTTATCTGTTACATTAGTGACAGATTTTTCGAAACTGAAAAGATACCCGCTTTTCCCGCGCCACTTACTTTTTCCCCCCCTAATCTTATTGAATTCAAAATCTTGTTGGGGTATATAATTCTGATTGTGGTAAAGGAGAATTAGGTTATACAAATGGTTGGGTTCGGATAATACCCCCATCAATTCAAAAATCCCGCTTCGCAGGAAACGGAGACGCCAAGCCTTATGGGACCAAGTAATCTCACGCGACACCTCTGTCGTTGAGTTCACCAATTCGGGTGACTGTTGCATCTCGAAGTCGGTTAGACTACTAAGTCTCCTTCTTCCCGGAGATTTGGAAGAGCGACTTGTAGAGGTTACACCTGAGCAATACTTGGGTTTTCCAATAGGAAAGGGAGAAGAAGAACTATTATTGCGTTGACTCCCCTCTCTACAAATTTCTGAACGTGAGAAATTATTTGATAGGTTTTCTAGGACACCACAAGCTAAGTTTAAGTCATTCTCTACGAGTTTATAGATAACAATGAAATTCTCTCTTTTTCTCATATCCATTTGGAACGAATCGCGAGCTACTAATTCAGCTAGTAGCCCTAGGAGATGCGAAAATGTAGTGAATTCATCAATTGTTGATTCGGTTATTGAAGGTTCCACATACCAGTTAGATAAATAATAAAATCGCATTTTTAACGCGTCACGACCAATAAATGGAATATTTGTGAGATAACTATCTATCAAACTATTCTTCGAAGTGGCTTCCGCTATCTCGTGGGAAGATATTTCCAATTCAGAATTGGATTCCATCCCATTTCCCGTGTCACTAACAGTCGAATGTTGTCTATGCAAAGCTAATCCAATTGCGTTGCTACATACAAACTTTTTCCTTCTGGAAGTACCTATTAATAACGCTTCATTGGCAAAAGAGGAGAAATCTCGTCTACTATAACCCGTAGTTCCATACGCAGTACTCTCGAGGAAAGGCGAATTAGCCTCTATTTCGAAACCTTTGATACGTAATAGAATTGACAATTCTTTCTGACGTTGACGCCCACTGGACTTTCGAAAATTTATTAATTAGTTTAACCGATTCGGAGCTACTGAAGCTGGATCTATCCTCGCAGGTACGTGAGTCGTGGCAATAACGACATTCTTGCGGATGTTGGAGTTGCCGAGCTTGTGACCAATACTCTTCAATATTTGGCAAAGTAAAAATTTGGGATCAGCTTCTAGCTTATTATACGAACGATGAATATTCAATTCATGAATATCTTGAATCCATAGCGTACAAGGAGACATTTCTCTCGCTATTTCAAAGACGATATTTAATCGGTGTACGCTCTCTTTCGAGATAAAATTTCCACGTACATTACTAAAAAAGGATCGGTTGTATATGAACTTCCTTAATGGTAGTTTCACCACCGGAAAGTAGGAGTTGAATGCTGTATCTCTAATAATAGAAGATCGGCCAGTTTCTATAGATCCCACTAGCAAAATTCCTTTAGATGGTAATAATCCCGATTGAAGTGAAATAGGTATGTCACGACATGGCATGTTTAGTAGACTGTCTCTTCGTCTTGTTGTTGCCGAAAATAGAATATTTCTCTCGAGGGCGAAAAAAGCCCACTTCTCCGCAGGATCCAACTTATGGATCTTGTGACCCAATAGATCATTTTGCCAGAATTGAAGTAGGTATGCCAAAACATTGGATTTTTCTTGTGGGTAAGGTTCATAAGAAATATTGTTGCTCAATAAGTCATAATTGGATTTCAATTTCGATACATACCCGTAGATAATCTTAGTCGTTACTAAATGTTGAGTCAGTAGTTCTTTATCACTATCTGGAATATCAGAGCTTCCTCTACGAAATATCCATGAATCAAGTTCATTTTTCACAAGAAGGAAAAAAATTATATTATTTATACAATTCAAGAATCTATTCAAGGAATGGATTAGTAGATCTCTCGTTAACATTTAGCTTGTCGGAGGGGAATACATTACCTTTTTCAAATAGGATCCACGCATTGGGTCTGTTAAATATTCAATAGTATCGAAACGTTTCCATGAATGAAAGGAATTGGAACCCGAAACGGCAGACAAAGGATGTTTCAACAACGCGAGAACGAATAATATTGAGAGGATGCAGCAGTAGAAGATAGGCCTATTGGAAAATTGAGATACCGACCATTCTCCTGGATGTGACATCTCCGCTTCATCGGAAATTTTTCCGAGAATAAGAAGATCTATCTCGGATGATGTAGTATTAATAGAATTGTTTTCGAATCTCAATCCTAGCCTTTGCAGACTTCGAAATAAATAGCCTCTCGCGCCACCTACTAAATTCTCAGCAATTCCTTTAGAAATTTTAGGGAGATCCTGATTTGAGTCGTAACTTATTTTAAGTACTACTTCCGGATATGTCTCTCTGATTAGATCGTGGAGGTATCTCCACCAGGTGGGGGTAAAAAGCAGAGGTATATAATCTCCCAATAAGCCCCACTTTTCACCGATACTGTCTCTCCAAAAGATCCAAGAGATCTTATATCTATTCAAATCTTTTGACAATTCATTAAAATTGGTGAAATGGGACGGGCGGGTAGCTTCCTCCCGGGTAGATGAATTTGCGAACCCCGCATCTCCGCAGGGAGCCTCCTCTCCAATTGATTCTACTGGAAATCTCGATGTTACATCGTTGCATAATGAGAATCTTAGCGACCAATAAGATGTATCCAATTCTTCCGGTTCCCAGAAATACCCGATAGACAAACCGTTTTGATAGACTCGATTCCTGGTGGAACCATTTCTTGAGTCCAATCCATCTTCAACAAATTTCTCCGAATTGACTCGATCTAATACCAGATTCCAGCGAGGTTGGGGTCGCCGATGAGCCAACCACGAGTCGGAGTTTCCCGACGCCTCTTTCGAAGGAACTCCATCACTACTGTACGGGGATAGAAACGAGTCTATCGCTTCACGAGGGGGTGAGTTCAAACTTGCCAGTAACCCATTCAGATCCGAAATAGAATTGGGAGGTCCATCTAAACGAGTTACTACTGTTGCAGATTCATGCAGATTAGACGAAATGAATTGAATTGGTGTGAGTAAGTGACCAGCTACCTTCCCTGCTGTTTGTCTCGAGAAATTGGATGATAACGAATCTGACAGTTGGGGATGAATAAATGAGATGACATCAGATGAGATGGCTTCCTTGTCGGAGCCTACGTAAAAATTTTCTAACACGTCGAGATAACTACTGTTGCATCTTCCATTGAAGAAACCCCTTTTGATGAAGTTGTCTCCAGCACGGCTCCGTATAGGTGAGTCGTTTAGTTTATTCATTTGACCGGAAATGTTTTTTGAAATACTCTCACCAATATCCTTAATCGAACCTACTTTACGATTTAAATCATGCAGAAACAGATTCCAAAATTGCCCCCCCGTAATGGAAAGAGCATGACTCGGGAATCCTGCTCGAATAGCTTCGATGCGAGGCAACCCAAGAAAAGTGGGATTTGACGCAGGTTTTAGTGCCGTCGAGGAGCCTACCGATTTTTCACTTCTTAACGGTTTAGGCTCGGTGAAGAAACTTCTTTTTCCTCCAAGAATTGTTTTGAGAAAAAGTATCTGTTCGTCAAAAAGTATCTGTTCGTCAATGTAACCACCAAATAAACTTGATAAAAAATCAAGATCAATGGGATCCATTTTGTTCAACTTCTCAAAATCTATATCGTCCAATTTCTTAATGCAGTAATCAATGGTATCTATCATAACTTTATGGCGAGTAACCTCAGCAACAATCATTTTGGAAAGAAATAACACATTGAGAAATCGGCAAAAAGATTTCTCGGTATGTCGATTGGTACTGCCGAGACTGGCACCAGCATTATCTAGTAACTTGTTTCTCATTATTGACACACGACGAATTAATTCCTCCAAGTCGTACTTCATCGTCTTTCCCAAGAATTTCCCGACAGGCGAGGGAGACAAACCCCACGTCGCATCGAGCCATCTATGCACATTTGATTGGGCATTCCTACACCCATCAATTTGAAGGGTGACATATTCGTTCAATAGATGTTCTACATCATCCTTCCAGTTGAATGCCGTTTATTCAGTTGCAATTCTTGTTACACTGGTGTATTCTCCGCTCCTCGTCCAGCCATCCAACCAATACTTGATTCGGAAGAAATATTCAGCGGATGACGCGCAGAAGTAGTCGTAAGAAAGAAATATGTATGTTGAGTGGAAAGGTATGATTCTACCTCGCCCATACAATCTGACTAGGGAATAGATTGAATCTAGGTCCCCACCTCCTTTCAATTTCAATTTTTTTAAAAAATTAGTATTTTCACTTCGATTAGTTGTTTCTCTAGGTATCTTTGAAGATGCTTCAGAATAGTTTGGAAGAATCTCATTGAAGTCGAAATATCTGCTACTTGCTAACCTAAGTTTATTGCCAGATATTTCAGTAAACGGCATATTTTCCTCCATTCTCGACGGAAAAAATCCTTTCTCGAATTTGATGCTATCACTGACGCCAATAACTACTTCACCATCAGGAGTAAGGTTCGATTTTTCAATTATCGAAAGGAAATCGGTTAGTCGGTTTATTAATTGATTTCTAATTTGTGAATAGGCGCGTAGAACGGGAAAGTATTCCCTACCTTTTCCAGAATCTAATCCGGATAGAGAGTTGTGAGACGACATCGTTTTCTTACAAAACGTAGACGAAGACAAGTTGGAAAAGGCTTCTTGCTCGAAGGAAAATGCCGATCCATCCCCTCGGTGATCTGCTGAATCTATGGATTCAAGTAGCGCTTCGTCACGGGGGTCCAGTACTACGGGACTTAACGAATCGTTTCTCAGCCGTATTGCTAGTAACTGATCCAGATCTTGCTTGTCACGAATTTTCTGAAGAAGCGACGAATCAAAATTGTTTTGGTAGCAGTCATTTCCGTTCCTGGGGACTACCAACTGGTTATAGGATTTGAAAAACCTAAAAAAATTTTCTAGATACCTATCTCCACGAACCACTTGAATCCCTTCAGTTTCATCCTCGAATATATCCCCGCCAAATGGGAGGGAATCCCGCGTCATGCGTGCCTTCCATCTACTGGAAACCGAGGGAGTCATGACATCATAACGAATTTTTTTCTCCCTGGAGGAGGAACCTGCGGAAATTGAAATATCTTTGTTCGAACCTAAGTAGTAGGAGGCCGGTACTCCCCTCTTCCTATTTCTTTCAACAGGGAAAAATCTTTCGAATCGGGGAAAGCAGTCGTGGGAGAAATTACCAAAATTTCCCGCTTGTTTCTTCCTTATTCCGTCACCTCCACTAATGACTTTCGCTGATACAAAACTTCTCTCGATCGAATTTTTGTCACTCAGGCGATGCATAGAAATTGGTATCGTTGGCGACATCGGCATCTCCAGAGTGATGCTACTACCCCTCATTACTGAATGACGCAGATTGCATGAAAACAGTGAACTCAGAAGTCACAAGTCAGATAATCTGATGAAAGGTTCAGCAGTGGAAGCTGGACTAGCTACAAGTTCTCCGAGATGTTGGTTTTTCAATGATTCGGATAAGTAGTTTGATGCATCGACTTCTGAGAAGTCCCAAAGTTCAGGTGAAGAATCTGGGCCTCTTACTCCTACTCTTCCTCTTCCTCTTATTACTTCTTTCACCATAGTTCTTCCTTCCATATTAATTACGAGACTATTTATCCATCTATTTCCCATATTTATTATACCAAAAATTTTGGAAATTTCAAGATGGGAAGGAAGAAATCTATCAAACGAGTCTGGTTATTTCTGTAATGTAAATAGTCGCATCCGAAACTGTAACGAAATCGGGAATTTTCAAATGTCATTGTTGAAGAGACCCGCATATACCCCATCCACCTCAACAAATCTTCCCCGCTCCGAGCAGGCAGAGCGGTAGTATTGAATTACCCGGATGGGCGAACGACGGGGATTGAACCCGCGCGTGATGGATCCACAATCCATTGCCTTGATCCACTTGGCTACGTCCGCCCCAGGTGAGGGTCTCCCCGAATGTAAACAAGATCCATCCGTTAAGCTAGATAGATTCTTCGATTGATACACATCCGTATTAACTGCATGTATATAACAAGACAACAAGGAATCCGTGAAGTGGGGAGTGTACTCCCAAGTCCTCCTACTCAAGAGATTGAAGGGTTGCAAGCATTCAGCGAATCGAAATGGAGACTTTCTCGAGTTATTAAATCCCGTCCCGTAAGGATATTTCAACTATTCCTCCTCCTCAATTCAAGGTTGAGGACTGGTGACCGTGAGCTTGTGACAGGCCATTATCTTCCTCTCCTTTCGTTCCACCGTACGAACCTTCACTTCTCATCTCATTGGACACCAAACCCTACCTTCCGAAGTTGAAGGGTTTGGCATCCAGTTGTGCTGCATAACCAGACGGATATTATCCGCTTATAGAAGGGGCTTCAACAGAAGCTAAGTCTAGGGGGAAGTTATGAGCGTTACGTTCATGCATGACTTCCATACCTAGGTTGGCGCGGTTTATGATATCAGCCCAGGTGTTTATGACACGACCTTGGCTGTCAACCACGGATTGGTTGAAGTTGAAACCATTCAAGTTGAATGCCATGGTGCTGATACCTAAGGCGGTGAACCAGATACCTACTACGGGCCAGGCAGCTAGAAAGAAGTGTAGAGAACGGGAATTGTTGAAGCTGGCATATTGGAAGATCAGACGACCGAAGTAGCCGTGAGCAGCTACGATGTTGTAAGTTTCCTCTTCTTGACCAAACTTATAACCTGCATTAGCAGACTCATTCTCAGTAGTTTCTCTAATCAAACTAGAAGTTACCAAAGAACCATGCATAGCACTGAATAGAGAGCCGCCGAATACGCCAGCTACACCCAACATGTGGAAGGGATGCATAAGGATGTTGTGCTCAGCTTGGAATACGATCATGAAGTTGAAAGTACCAGAAATACCCAGAGGCATACCGTCGGAGAAACTTCCTTGACCAATTGGGTAGATCAAGAAGACGGCGGCAGCAGCTGCGACTGGAGCTGAGTAAGCGACAGCAATCCAAGGACGCATACCTAAACGGAAGCTTAGTTCCCATTCGCGACCCATGTAGCAAGCTACACCAAGTAGGAAGTGAAGAACGATCAGTTCGTAAGGACCACCATTGTAAAGCCATTCATCGACAGAAGCTGCTTCCCAGATTGGGTAGAAGTGTAACCCAATAGCTGCAGAAGTGGGGATGATAGCGCCAGAGATAATGTTGTTACCGTATAGCAAAGAACCGGAGACGGGCTCGCGGATGCCGTCAATATCTACAGGGGGAGCTGCGACGAAAGCAATGATGAATACAGAGGTTGCGGTTAGTAGGGTGGGAATCATCAAGACACCGAACCATCCGATGTAAAGACGGTTTTCGGTGCTGGTGATCCAGTCGCAGAAGCGACCCCATAGGCTTGCGCTTTCGCGTCGTTCTAAAGTTGCGGTCATGGTAATTTTTGGTTTTCGAAAAGGAGTTGGTGATTCCCCAGGCTGTTAAGCCTGTTAATCCATAGTGTATCACGAAAACCTATCTATGTCAACCAAAATTGGTTGAGTCTCTAAAATTCCTAGATACAGGGGCTTCTTCTCCGTATCTCAAAATTTTTTGTCACTTATTTCACAACATGGATTTCCCAAAACAAAGGGGGGAAATGAAAATGAAAGTTTTCTTCTACATGATGCGCGCCCCCAATCAATTTTGGTCTTTGAGAAACTAATCCTTCGTCAAGCCTTTTCGCAGACGAAGCACTTCGCAACTTCGCATTGACCACCGTATCAGATTAGAAAAATTGCAATAATTAACAAGCCGAGGAGAAAATAGTCGCCAACCCCTCACTCATCAATTTCTGCGTGGCGTTTCTTGATTTCCCTTACGCCCCGGTTCCAATCCACAATCTTTTCGTTGCGGATTGGAACGAATCTGAACTAGCGGAAGTGGGCAAAAGCTTTGTTAGCTTCCGCAACTTTATGAGTCTCCTCCCTTTTTCGTATGGCACTACCGGAATTTCTGGCGGCATCCATCAATTCATCACTCGATCTTAAAGCCATACTTCGACCTGAGCGTTTTCGACACGCGACCAATGACCACCGGATGGCCGAAGCTTTTCCTTCTGCAGGTACTACTTCAACGGGAACTCGATAAGTTGATCCACCTACACGTCTGGTTTTCGTGACTACATCGGGAGTTACCCCACGCACTGCCTGTCGAAGGACAGACAGTGGGTTCCTACTTGTTTTTTATCTAATCCGCTTCAT